TGTTTTATCTTTTCTCCCACCTTCAAAAGAATAAAGCGTAGGTGTTCTACACAATTTTCTGCAAGGTAACTATCTCGGTTTCATATAGAAATTTCTATTTATATAGAATCTTTGAAAAAGACCTTCTCTCATAAGAAAGAAAAGGCTTACTATCTTTGGGATCTGATGCTACACCGCTGCTCAATACTTTAGGGGGTCGACTCCATTACATAAGTGGATTCCTAGCTTTTGTCTCATATTATGACATTAAGTAAGCAGTTCTTATTGTATCGGCAAAAATTTCGCTAATTGATCTTTACGGTGCTTCCTCTATCAATTAGATCCTTTATCCATAGAATAAAGTATCTAGGCATATTTCTTTTTTCATATTTCGATTTCTATGAAGTTTATTTCTTTGCTACAGCTGATAAAAATCGTTGTTTTGGACGATGCCATATGTAGAAAGCCTATTTTTTTTTTTATTTTTTTTTACTAGTAGATTACTAGTAGATTTTGCTCTTTCTTTCCTTTTTCTTTCTATAGTGTAGATAGTCGCACGTAATGACAGATTACGGCCATATTATTAAAAGCTTGTGGTAAGAAAGGGTTTCGTTCTAATGCCCGAAAATAATATTCCAAAGCTTTTGTGTGTTCTCCATTACTTGTGTGAATAAGGCCTATATTATAGAGTATATAACTTCTATCATAGGGATCGATTTCTAGTCGCATAGCTTCATAATAATTCTGTAAAGCTTCCGCATAATTTCCTTCGGATTGAGCAGACATCCGTTACGGTCGTTATTCGATTCAAAGAATCTCCGTTCCAGAACCGTACGTGAGGTTTTCATCTCATACGGCTCCTCCCTTATGTGCATAATAAGCCTAATACATAGAATCAAAAAGGAGTGAAATATTCTCATTATGAACTGAGCGGGGCTAGTGTTTTTACAAGAAATCTCTAGCCAACCTTCCTGCAAAAGATCGTTTCTTAACATCCAAGATGTTGGTACTAGATAAAAATATAAAAATGTTACGTTAACTCCAACAATTTCTTTGTCCTCAACATCCCTTAATTTCTAGGAATTAGTCACTTCAACAGTCTTCGATGGTTATATGGGTATCCAAAGCACGAATGAGATGGATATTTGTTGTCCCAACCATTCTTCTTAGTCCCGATCCCAATAAGGAAAAGGGGAAATTTAGAGCAAAGTTTTCGTGTTGTTGATTCCTAAGCGTAGTGCTTCTTCCTCTATGCCGCCTAGTGGTACTAGTGGAGCAGTATTAACCTGCAATACATAACCCATAGCCATAGGTGTAACCTTTTCGCTCAATGCTAGAATCGACAATTGAAACATCTGAGGCTGCATTAATCGGGGATACACGACAGAAGGAATGTTTTTTTAGAAACTTCACCTTCAATAAACGTAGAGTTTTTTCAAATCTTTCTATCCCGGCTAATGTGTCTTTCTCCTAAAACTCGACGCGGTAAATAAAAGAAATCAAATCACACCATCTCTGTAATAAGTAAATGCCTCTTTTTCTCCTGAAGTTGTCGGAATTATTCGTAATAAGATATTGGCTACAATTGTAAAGGTCTTATCAATCAAATTTCCAGTTATCCGGGATCTAGGCATAGGTAGCAATCCATTTTAAAATTTCTTTTAATTACCTCTCGTTAGAAAACGATCCTACAAAAAAAGTAATTATACAGTACGAAATAACATAAAAACAGACTTAACTCATAAAAAAAGATAGACCGCGTGTTCGAGTCGTTCCAATCCCGTTATTTTAGCCGGTATAGATATCAGAAAAAGACGGGAACGTCATCTTCGCAAACAGCAAACATAAATAGATATATATCTTTATTGTTTATTGTTTTTAAGAAAAAGTTTTTCACAAAAAAAAAATTTCTTTATCCCCCTAGCCCCGAAGGAAAAGTCTTTCTTTGATTAAATGATTTAAAGTTTTCTATTTTTTATAGTTTATAGTTAGAATTAATTGTACGTACCGTACCTATCCAACATCTAATCTAATATATATGATACTAAATTCTATATGATAATAAATACAGTTGGAATAATTACATCAATAGTTGCAGTGACAGTTATCTTCATTCTCAAATCGGGATTGACTCGCGATTCACTCGCTTTCGGGGCCATAATCATTATCCTAATCATTATGTAGGAGAGATGGCCGAGTGGTTGAAGGCGTAGCATTGGAACTGCTATGTAGGCTTTTGTTTACCGAGGGTTCGAATCCCTCTCTTTCCGCACCTTCACCTAATTTATCAATGTTACTGAAATGCTATTGACCGCAATATATCAAATCACCTAACAATGGATACCCTTATTCCAAGAGTTCTATCTTTCTTTGATATGGATTCTCTATTCCTAATTTCTGTGGAACAGAAAATACGAGTGGACAAGGAATGAAAATGCCCCTATCATTCTAGGATATATCAATGGGATAAAAATCCCCCAAGAAAACCCATACCTTTTGTCTCTTTACTTAGGTGACAGGGGACAAAATTGTTCGAACCCTTGTTATTTTAGTTAGGTTTAAGTCTGACGAGAATAATATTCTACAACTAACAATTCATTTATTTTCAAGCCAATCCATTTACTATCTATTATGTGATTGACCAATCCTTTATATTGGAATGGGTGAAGAGTCAAATGTTTTGGCAATTCCTCCTGGGGGAATGAATCAAGAGAATTTTGAATCATAACTCTAGATTTTTGTTCATCCTTCGCTGTAATAATATCGCGGGGTTTGCAGCGATAACTTGGTATATCTACTATACGATCATTAACTAAAATATGTCTATGGTTAACTAATTGGCGGGCTCGAGGAATAGTTGACGCCATACCTAATCGAAAAAGGATGTTATCCAAACGCATTTCAAGTAATTGTAGTAAAACCTGACCTGTTGACCCTTTGGCTTTTGCGGCGATACGAACGTATTTAAGCAATTGTCGTTCTGTAAGACCATAATGAAAACGCAATTTTTGTTTTTCTTCTAAACGAATACGATATTGAGATTTTTTACCGGCGCGCGATTGATTTCTAAGATCGCTCCCGGCTCTAGGCCTTTTACTAGTTAGTCCCGGTAAAGCCCCCAGACGGCGTATTTTTTTGAAACGAGGCCCTCGGTAACGTGACATAAAGACTCCTTATTTTCTTTATTTTATTGAAATTTCATAAACCTAAATTAAAACTGAACTAAAGGATAAATATGATAAATGAGGCAAAATCTACTGAAGTATTATACTACAAAAAATACTGATATACTACAAATGAGATGGATTCTATCAATATCCGGACCTTATTGTATATATACAAAGTATACACAAAGAATGTATATAGAATAAAAAAAAAAAATAGAAAAAAAAAAGCCAGCTATCGGAATCGAACCGATGACCATCGCATTACAAATGCGATGCTCTAACCTCTGAGCTAAGCGGGCTCACATAACAGAAATTGTACATGCACAGGAATTTAGTAAACTACTGGAACCTTAGCTATTCACTTTTCATTCGTAGTAATTAATAATTAAATTAAATGAATATAGAAAAATGAACTGAATATATAAAAAAAAAAGAAAAGAATTGACCGTTCGAGTATTCAAAATTGCACAATAAAAATGATTCGAAGAAAAACATATAGAATAAATGTGGTATATATGCATCTATATTGAATTATTGAATTGCGGATACAGAAATGATAGAATGATTTCTGATTAGACCAAATTAGGGGTCCAAAATAGATATGAAAGAGGCTAGACAAGAAATCAAATAAAATATTAAAATAAGAGGAAACACTATTCTAGGAATATAGGAATATAGGAATCGGTATCTAATGACTTTAACAGTTCCAGTAGAATAGAATAGAAATGAAAGAAAAAAGGGAATGACATAATAACATAATAATAAGATTTGAATCTCAAAACACAAAACAAAGAGGGGATATGGCGAAATTGGTAGACGCTACGGACTTAATTGAATTGAGCCTTAGTATGGAAACTTACTAAGTGATAACTTTCAAATTCAGAGAAACCCCGGAAAAAAAAGGGGCAATCCTGAGCCAAATCCTATTTTTCGAAAACAAACAAAGGTTCATAAAGACAGAATAAGAATACAAAAGGATAGGTGCAGAGACTCAATGGAAGTTGTTCTAACAAATAGAGTTGACTGCGTTGCATTAGTCAAGTACAAGTAAGGGAATCCTTCTGCTAAAGTTAAAATTCCAGAAAAAAAGAAAGGTAAAGTAAAGTATAACCCTATATACATAATACATAGGCATACGTACTGAAATACTATCTCAAATGATTAATGACAACCGACCCAAATCTGTATTTTTTTCTATGTTATATGAAAAATGAAATAATTAATAATTCAAATATCAAATAATAATAAAAAAAAAAACATTGCTTTGATTTGAATCGATTCCAAGTTGACGAAAGGATCGAATATTCATTGATCAGATCATTCACCCCAGAATCTGCTGATTAATTGGACGAGAGTAAAGATAGAGTCCCATTCTACATGTCAATATCGACAACAAAGAAATTTATAGTAAAAGGAAAATCCGTCGACTTTAGAAATCGTGAGGGTTCAAGTCCCTCTATCCCCAAAAAGGGGCCCACCCGACTCCCTAATTGTTTATCTTATTCTCTCTTTTCGTTAACGATTCAAAATTCGTTATCTTTCTCATTTATTTTTCTCATTTATTCGAGTTTTTCACAAATGTATCCGGGCTGCATTTTTTCTTTTCATTTCTTTTCACAAGTTTTGTGATAGATAGGATAGACATCCAAACGAACTTCTTTGAGTAAAACAAGGAATCCCTTTTAAAATAAAATTGGAATGATTAACAATGATAAGACTTTAGAATAGCTTTAGAATATCTTTTTTTTTTTATTGACTTTTATTGACATAGACTCAAGTCATTTACTAAAATTAGAAAGAAGGCGCGTCGGAAATGGTCGGGATAGCTCAGCAGGTAGAGCAGAGGACTGAAAA